ATGCACAATCAGCCAGGAATGTGCCTAATGCCCCTAGCTCCTATCAGTGCCGACGTTTTTTACTTAGACACAGAGGGTAAACAGACAGTAAAAATAGGGGGTCAGACACTAGCGGAGTTAGAGGAAAAATTGCAACGGCGCTCATTGCGCAAACGTGAAAAAAATGACAGGGATACTTGTGAAAATGTCGCATATGACCAAAATGATAATTGGAAATATGCGAAGAAGTGGGCTTACGCACAAGCGAAAAGAAAGGCTAAAGAGGCAGACGCCAGGGCCAATGTCGCAGTAAAAAGAGAAGCTAACCATTCGTATCATCAGAGGACACACATTCTAAGAATTATGTCCTCACTAGATCCTACCGATTTTTGGATGCGAGGGGCTTTTTGGCTGAAAGAAACAAATAACACAGATATTATTGAGCTTGACGCTCTCGAATCTGTGATTCAAGAACTCGAGCAAAAAGGAAGAGAAGGTGCTTACTATAAAAATTTTTATCGAAACCGGATAGACGATCCACACCAAATTTTTTCAGAAGCTTCAAAACCATCTAGTTCGAAACCATTATCATCTCTCTAAAGCTCTAAAGCTCTAAAGATAGAATAAGAATATAAAAAAGAACTCTAAAACAGATGATTCTGGTTAGGATTGCTCTAATCGAGCTTATTTTATATTTATATTAATTATATTATATTTTTTATTTTAATTATATTTATATATGATATATGATTAAGTCGAATTTCGCATACCGACTCAAATAAAAAATTGATTGTAAACACAAAAAAAATAATAAATTTAAGAAACACCCCCCAAGAGGGGGGTCCCCCTAGCGTCGAGGAACATGTACTCGATGGTCATTTATAATGAGACTTCCTTCTGGTTTCATTCAGAAAGGTAGGGGATAAGGATAAAAAAAGAATCGAACGTTTTAGTATTCCAAACATCGAGGTAAAAATGAGAATAATGAAGGGCATATGTATGTGGTATATATCCATCCATATTGAATTGCGGATACATCAATGATAGAATCATTTTTAGTTGGACTAAATACAAATAAATACTGATCCTCAAATATATGAAAATAGACAATCAAACAAATAAAATATCAAATAGATAGTAGGAGACACTTTTTCGATATAGAAATGCATATTGAAAGAATTATCAAAGTAAACGGCTCCAGAATAAATGAATGAAAGAGGGGTATGACATCCCAATGAGATCCTAGTCTCAAAAAAAAGGGGGGGATATGGCGAAATTGGTAGACGCTACGGACTTGATTGGATTGAGCCTTGGTATGGAAACATACTAAGTGGTTACTTTCAAATTCAGAGAAACCCTGGAATTAAAAAGGGGCAATCCTGAGCCAAATCCAGTGTTCATAAAACAAACAGGGTTCATAAAGCAAGAATAAAACGGATAGGTGCAGAGACTCAATGGAAGCTGTTCTAACGAATAGAGTTGACTACGTTGATCGAGGAATCCTTCTATGTTAAACTCCAAAAAGGATGAACACATAGACATATTTGTATTTGTAATAAAATGACATGACAAAGATTAATGGCGATCAAAATCTTTATTTTTGATTTTCTATTTATATGTATTTTCTATTTATATGTATAATATGTATATTTATATGTAGAATATGTATAATGTGTATAGTATATACAAAATGGAAGAATTTGTGTGAATCGATTCCAAGTTTAAGTAAGAATCGAATATTCACTGATCAAATAAGTCACTCCATAGTCTGATAGATCTTTTAAAGAACTAACTAATTGGACGAGAATAAAGATAGAGTCCCATTATACATGTCAATATTAATAACGACAAAAATGAAATTTATAGTAAGAGGAAAATCCGTCGACTTTTTAAATCGTGAGGGTTCAAGTCCCTCTATCCCCAATAAAAAGCCCGCTTGACTCCCTAACTGTTTATCTCACTTTTTTTTTTTTCAGCGGTTCTGCATTAGTTATGTTTCTCAGCCATTCTACTCTTTCACAAATGGATCGGATCGTGGGAGAAAGATTTATCTCTTATCACAGATAAGTCTTGTGATATATACAGTAGATCAGTAGATGTGCAAATCAACATCTATGCGAAAGGAATCCCCATTTGAATCATTCACAGTCCATATAATTATTTTTAGTGAAACTTAACTTACAAATACAAAACGAAGTATTCTTTTTGAAGATCCAAGAAAAAGAAATTCCAGGGTAAGACTTTTTATTTAATGCTTTTTTTAGTCTATTTAATTGACTGGCATATACCCAACAAGCCCTCTAAATAGTATGGGAATGATGCATCGGGAAGAGCTGGGATAGCTCAGTTGGTAGAGCAGAGGACTGAAAATCCTCGTGTCACCAGTTCAAATCTGGTTCCTGGCATGTCCTGGCATGTGATTAATAATGGATACTGATATAAATTAATTTATATGGATCGGTATACATATTCGTTACTAGTCTAGATCATGATACATACTTATCATTTGTATAGATAAAAA